TTTTCACATACAAGTCGGATAGCGCGATAAGGCAGTTAGACTCCTCCGCCTGGCATTCCAGTTCAAATACTAGTGAGGTAGACAACCTCATGTCATGCGTGAAAATAGTAAGGACCTTGCCTACGGGCTCATTGCGACACTCAAGTACGAAGGAATTCTCCACTTCATTAAGGAAGGTTTCAGAGACAGAGGATCAAAGCAAGGGAACGAGGCGACCGGAGGGAGGGTTTGGTATGGTAGTGAGACCAATAGGGAAAGAGAATAAATAGGGAGTCTGTGAAAGATCCATTGACACACGAAGGTAGAAGTCAGGTGTGTATTAAATAGCATAGCTACTGAATTCGCAAAGACTCCTTCCTCTTTTAAGTTAAGTGAGGAACTCGCCTGAGGGAAAGGGACTGCGACCTTCAACTCCCAAGATATATCATATAATATAGCATGTTGCCCTGAAGAAGGATTGGAGTGATTTTCCTTCGGTCCATAAACGCAAGAATCGCGAGACGGCAGACATCGGCCGATGAGGCTAGTAGGGCCCTAGTCCTGTAACCGGGCAATGATAATTCCTAACTGAGAAGTCACCACGAGCATAACAATCTTATTGGAACTTGAAAGAGAAGTGAATTTGTGAATGCCTAACTGAACGTTCAAGATTGGATTCAGAAGCTGAGGCGACCGGAAGGGAGGCGAGCGAAGTGAGGCGTCCAGAATTTCATAGAGATAAACGGTTCAGCTCCCTTCTAAGCCTTTAGAGGATTAGAGGAATCATCGATGAAAGTCTTACTTACTTACTTACGAAGATCGACTGGATAACCTTCTACTGACAGAGTGGTGGGTGCTACTGTCTTATCTTATCCCTTCTTCTTTTACCCCGCTGGTCATTCAGTTCAGTCAAGTTCATATGCTTTCCAACGTGGGAGTAAAGGGAGTTGGTAGCATTCCCCTGGCTTTCCATTTCCAATAAGTCTGGGATAAACTAGAAGACTAACTCCTTCCCCTCCTAGGGCTTCAGCAAGGTGTCTATTCTGAGGCTTAGGAGAATGAAGCAGCCCCGGCTGTGAGTGAACTCCCCTCTACTTCCAGGCAATAGGACTAAACCTAAAGTATCTTCTCTTCTCCGGTTCTAGCTTACGTTTGAGTTTCCTCTGACTACAAGGTAATTTCTCAGCTGGAGCAGAAGTGGACGAACAACACCTCCTTTCCTTGCATTAGCGCCCGCTTTTCCACATCCACTTCAGGGAGAGAGCAAGTATAAATCATAGCTTTAGGCTTTCGAGCCTTTCTTCCTAGGACAGAAGCCTTTACTTGAACTTGAGCGGTTGTCTGGAACTGATGCTACACCTTGGGGCTGCAGTCCCTTCTTCTTAGCACGGATGTCCCTCTTCAATCCCCTGCTCCTACCATTGAAACAGCTAGGGGCTAGTAAGTCCTGCCAATATCAGGGAAAGAATAGCTCCCGAAGGGCTTCCTTCTTTATCTAAGCGACTAATAGGCTTGGGTGGCTAGGGCACATGCTATCGAGGTTACACGCCTGGTCCCGAAACCACATCTGGCAGATGCGATTCCTGGATGTAGTTGGATGTGATTATCGGTGAAAGCATAGAAGGATCTCCTGTCAATAGTCACAGGGAATTACACTATAGCTTTAGGACCTGACCTGTAATAGGTGGTGTAAATGTCCTTATTTATTATAGGATGAAGATGATTCACTCACCAAGAAGACCGTCTACTCGAGCAGTAAGAGTTGATTCAATTGCCAACAGAAGACCGTCTGCGACAACAAGACCATCAGCAGCAGATGATTGAACAGCGGATGCGTTGAGGAGATCAGCCCTAATTGAAGACCCGATACTCTCAACCAAGAACTTCTATATAGAACACCAACCGCGGAACAGGAGCATGCCTTACACACGTCGTCAGCTAGCGGACGCAAGCAGAGTGGGACCTTCTCCGATAGTCTCTTTCATCATAATCTTGAAAGCTTCCCCGCCCGATGCTTTGTTAATGTCAGAGTTGATATCAAGATGAAAGGGAAAGACAATAAGAAAGATGAAAGAGAAAGACTAGAAGAAGGGGTTTTCTTAGAAGAATTCCCACTTGGACTGGTAGTGAGAACCCGATCTCCAGAAGCTAATTGGCAAGGTTCGACTTGACCGGAGCGGATCGCAACTCAAGCACAACTAGAGTTCACTCACCCACGTGCCCAATACTTGATGTGATGACTCTAGCCCCATGTCGGCTTCATTGACGAGTCATGATGCTGCGATATAGGATCAAAATCGACTTTCATTTCACTTAACTCATCAAAGCAAGGAGTGGCTACTAGATAGACAATTAGTTCCGAGACTAAGAGATTGGGCTATCGGCCGGTATCAGTTGAAGTCAACAAAGAAGGAAAGCCTTCCCCCAATCCAACATTTTCAGGTGAAAAGAAGATAGATGACTGAGAGTCACGGGATTTTGAAAGCGCCGCATCTAGCTCAGCAGCTTCTTCAAAAGAGATGACGGATACAGAGCGGTTACCACTTGTAGGCTCATTCACGAACTAGGCCATGAGTTTGCTTTAACGAGTGCACGAGCAGAAGCGGAGACAGAGTCGTCCCCCGATCTGAGATATTAGCGAGATTAGCTACACGCCACTTAACCTAAAGAAAGGTCGACCTGAGAAAGCCCTTTTTAAGCTGATAGGAGAACTTCACTTACTCAAGAAATTGAGTAGCGAGAATCTTTCCTCAGAGGCACGGAAAGGGTCCAAGCCATAGGAAAGACAGCAACTTGAGTGCGGAGAAGGGGAAAGGGCGCTCGAAGCAAAAGGAAAGAAAAGCACACCATATAGGTCAGCGGCATCAGCAGTTGAAGAAGTTGACGGCCGGATTCAAGCAAAAATGGGATAACCTGAGAAGGAGAGGTCTCCTTTCTATATGAAAGACGAAGATCTGGCTTTGAAGCCTCCTTGAGTCCGGCTTAGCTTCAGGTACGAGTCAAGAACAGAAGAAGGGGATCGCCACAATCAAGAAGCAAGCTAAAAGCTGTTGTTTAGATGACTTTATGTTATGAAACAACCCAGAAAAAAAGTAATGATTGGAGTAGCCCGCCCAGTAGAGGCTTTCTTAGCGAAAAAAGTATATTCATGGATGGATTAGGGGAAAGAGTCTTCACCTTACTTTCAAGTGTCAATCATTTTTATTGAACTTTCTTTCAGGCTAGCTCTGGGCAGGGCGCATACACACGAACTTTGAGTCGGATCCGAGCTCCAGTAGACAGCGAGACAGCCATTGTGGTAAACGGGGGCAAAGCAAGGGAAAGAGAGGTGAGTGACGCCAAGGGGAATTCCAGCACGAAAGCAAGTGTTGTTATCACACGTCCGTCCTGTCTGATTGATTCACCTTCGATTATTCAATCAAGGAAGCAGAGTCAACGGCCTTTGAAGAAAGATGACTTCTATTTTAAGATGATGACTTCTATTTTAAGATATTGAGTTGGACAGTCAAAAAGCCCAAAGGCCAAAAATAAGAGCAAAAACAGAGGAGATGTCTTCCTCATAGGCCATTGACTATCTATCCCCGGAGTCTTTCTCTCCGTCAAAGGGACTCTCTCTTTCTTGAACAAGCACGGCGCTATCAGGACAAAATCCTAGCAGAAGCAGAAAAAGAGGAAGAGAAAGAGGAGCGAACAGCCACTATAACATCGTTAGATGAGCTTCAGTTGCGCCCCTTTGTGAACGAGGGGATCGAAAGGCCAGCCAAAGGAAGTACGGCTGAGTTTCAAGACTACGAGACTAAGAGTTGGGACTAGCCGCATGTCATCTTTCTCAGAGTCTGAGCCTGACACCTCTATTATTACATCAAACAACAATTGAATTGGGATCAAAGAATTAAGGGATTGGATTTGTCCCCGTCTGTCTTGTGTTCAACGAAGGAAAGCGCCCTTCCTTCTTCAGCTTGAAAGACATCTCAGGAAAGAGCTACTTCAACTGAAGAAATTTCTTTAGTAGCGAGAACCCTCCCTACTCGAGAATAAGGTCAGGAAGTGAAGCGTTTTTTCAGTTTTTCTTTCAAAATCTAGTAAGTGTTATGCGGGGGTGGGGATTCAGACCGATGAGGGACGTAGGAATTGCCCTTAACTGTCCGGAAGGCTGAAATAGCTTTCTCGGGAGCCTCTGGGAGGTCGGGGTATTCAATCCCATGATACTCAAGGAGCAGGCGTCGTATCCCAGGGGTTCTACTAATACATCGTATAGCGGGTCCAGGCTTGAAGTTATACCAAAAATGGAATGGGACAGTCATTCGAAAATGAGAAAAGAAAAGAAGGGTGTCAAGACATCTATATGACCAAGATGGCCATCTCACGAATTGGATTCGAACCAATATCAAGCTACTTTCCTTTAGTAGATCTGTCATCCCCCTCATTATAGTCCTCCTAGAATCAATAGCATTTCGTCGGAATACATCCTGTCTTTTCACCTTAGTAGTCCTGTGCATAGTCAGTACTATAGCCCCAATCATGGCTACTAATAAAATCAGACTAGGAACCAAAAACCAGACGGAATAGTAGGTATAAAGTAAATTGCCCAATGTTTCCAAATTAGTCCAACTTCGTACCTTTCCGGCATAAACCATATATCTCAGAGAGGTCGTATTTCTTTGGGTTGGTAGTAATGGAATGCTTTCATTATCTAAAATGAAGAACATTTCCCACCAAAAGATCAGTCCAATAATACCACTCACTGGTAAATAGCGCAATACTTCTTCGTGAATCTCCGCTATTTGAATATGGAACATCATAACAACGAATAGGAATGAAACAGCTATAGCTCCTATATGAACTACTGGGAAGATCATAGCGAAAAAGTCGAGACCTAACAAAAGAAGTAAACCTGAAGTGTTGCGAAAGACTGGGATGGGAAACAAAACGGAATGTACCGGATTTTTAGCACGTACAACCATCAAACCAGAGACCAAAGCAAGGCTCGACAAAACAGAAAGTATCATAGTACGTCGTCCTTCCCTGTTCTAGTGCTTGCATACCCATAAGGATACACTTATATACCCGAATTTCGCCGGATTGTAGGAATGATAACTGATCATTTGATCAGAAAACTAAGGGAGCCTGGGCATAAAGAAACTGGAAAAAGGTTTCTAAGCAAAGTTGCTGAGTATAGGTCTCGTGTGCTTGCTATAGAAAGTACATATACGAGTCACGAGTAAGAGGAAGTGGTAACGGTCGATGGATGTTCATATTTGAGTATTTGCTGACGGAATGCCTCACATCAAGGTGACAGGATTCGAACCTATGGCCCTCTGTACCCAAAACAGATGCGCTGACCAGACTGCGCTACACCTCGTCTCACCACCCCGGAGCATATAGATCCACCCGATCGATGAACACTCAAACCGAACTCACCCATCCTTTTGGGCACAGGGACGCGAGAACCTAAGAAACAGCTTTTTTTCTTTTTTTCTTTTCTTTTTCTTTTTTTCCATTTTGATAGATTTTATATATTTTCTATTTTATATATCTATTTTGAATATGCCTCCAGCAAGATAGGGCGACGCAAAAAAGCCGTATAGTGCAGGAGCGCTCACATTTTTTGGCTTACTCTTGCACTTGAATTTCAAAATCCGGCCTTTGGACCCTTGGCCCGCTTAGAAGTGGATTCGAACCACTGACACAAGGATTTTCAGTCCTTTGCTCTAACCAGCTGAGCTACCTGAACCACTTTCCTAAAAGATGTTTTCTTCATCGAATAGCGCCCTACCTTACCACTTGACTAGTAAAAAGCCCTTGTACTAAAAATAGAATAATAATGAATAATAAGAAAGAATAGAATCTATATATAGGCCTTTTTCGCTTCTTCGTCAAGCTTTCGAGCAGCTCTTTCAACTGCCGCCTAATCCCCCTCAAGAACCGAGAGCCGCCCAGCCCCTGGACAGCCGGAGGGAGCTTGCTTATAGAAAGAAGATAGGCCGATCAAACAAAAAGAACGCGCAAAGGTCTCTCCGCTCCTAGTCACTAAGTAGTGCTATTCTGGGGGGCTGGACTCCACCAAGAGGTTCTTTCTCTCACGTCATTTCGCCCGCCCGTTTCACTTCTGTTCCGGAGGAAATGGGATTTGAACCCATGATACAATCTTCTTGTATGTCGATTTAGCAAACCAATGCCTTAAGCCACTCAGCCATACCTTCAAGTTGTTGATCGGAATGGAATTTGATGTGCCGGGTTTGGTTGGTTGCCCGAAGGGCTATCTGATCCGATCAACTGCGTAAGCCGTAGCGCGCTAGCGCGCGTACTATTCCGGGGACTCTATCCAGATCTATGGATCTCCCCAGCATCCAAGCGAGACTCCATCAAAATCTGCCACTCGTTGGGCGACGCCTTCTTTTCTACGAACACCCCACCACTGAATGATGAACTTTGCCAGTTTTCGCCTCCGACCCGAGAACACAGGGTCAAGCCAAGCCCTTACCCGCCTGAATGGAATTCATATCTCCTTCGTCTGGTCGAGAAGGGAGAAAGCCCGTGGAACTGGACTGTGACTCTTCTATTACATTATGGAGAAGTCCATTCTCGTCATGGTCGATCCACGTCCTACCCTAGTGCCCGGAGAACCAGGCTTGCTTAGCTTACAAAGCTAGCTTACTAACGCGAATCATTTTTTATTGATTGCACGAGCTAGCCAGCAAGCCAGCAAAGCCCCCGAAAACAAGATTTACGCAGAAAGGTAGCGAACTCTTTTTGCTCAATAGCTAAATAAAGATAAACCAAACTACCCGAAGAGGAATGAAAGCTTCAAATCGAGTTCTCTCTAGTAAAGAAGTGGATTTCCTTATTAAATAAGGAAAGGCAATAATAAGAAAAAAGTACAGAGGTCTTGCGAGGCGGTCATTGGGATCGAATCTTCCTGGCAGCGGGCGAGAAGACCTCAGTTGGAGACGGGGCGGCTTTCTCTATTTCACGAAGATGTCATTTTCAAGATAGGATTTTTGGTTGTAAATCAATGTGAGTAGCCCTACTTTCCGCACTTTCAGCTATCCTTTTTTGTTTTTTTCTGCCTTCCACTTTCGAGAGCTAGACCAGACTTCCTTATCTGGCTTCCAGTCTACTAAGGACAGCTGGCTCAGACACTGGCTTTGAGTTCGGACTTCCTTCTTTCTATGACCAGATCAGGAGCTGCATGATCCGATGAGCTATCAGCTGAGAGACTGGCTTCTCGGTTGTTAGTAACGACTCAGACAGAGCAGCTTACCTTGCTATGGTGAGTTATAGAATCAATTGAGCGAAGCTACCTACTTAGCTGATCTAGTTAGAGGACTTCTTTAAAGAAGGGCTTTAATCCACAGAATTGAGTTTCCATTAGAATGGTGAAAATGCTAATGGTGAGATTGGTTACAGGAGCTAGTTTTAAAAGAATCAATCAATCAAGCTTGGACCCGTGCAATTTATAGGCCTCCCTCAAAAGAACCAGTCCAGACAATCATCTGACTCCCCGGAATGAAAGCTTCTTTTACTATTGCTTCTGAGTTCGTATCGCTACAATAGAAGAGGAAATTTCATTGATTCATAAACTCGTATGTAGTCACTGAACGGCACCGCTCGATTCTACTGCCTAAGATGTCCCTCCCGGTACCTGCTTGAGTTAGCGTAAGCGGCTCGTAAGACCAAGGAGTTAGCCACCTTCCGGGTGAGAGGAAAACTAGACCCGGCTAAACGGCGTTGGGAGAAAGAAAGGGATAGAGCTCTGAAATAGTTAACTCAGAGCTGGGGTGGGAACCCAATCGATGTGTCACAAGAAGGCAGTGATGAAGTTGGTGATTGTCGCCTGTTAGTGTTAGAGATTCAGATAGAGGAATGCAAACTAGCAAACTGCTCTATCAGCGGAAAGAGAGAGAGAGCCAATACATGACAGGGGGGAGAGGTTAAGCAGGTTTCTTAGACGGAAGGTTCTTAGTCTAATCGGAAACAGAACCCGTCTGTAACCACAATGACTATATGCTTAACACACCTTCAGATCGAAGAAGGACTTTTTGGAATGGGAATGGATGAAGCGGGGTGGAGGAATGGTCAACTCATCAGGCTCATGATCTGAAGACTACAGGTTCGAATCCTGTCCCCGCCTAATCACTTGAGATCTTTTTGGGGTGGTAAAAGTTGTGTTGCCAGCTAGCGAATGTATGATTCCTAGTTCGATCCAAAGGGTATAAATTCCTTACTCTATCAAGTAAGCAGCTTCGCCCCTTAGTCTCACTATGTTCAACTAAGCCACTTCGTACCTTAGAAAGGACTGGGAGCTCTAGCTCATTTCTATTTCCAGGGGACTATATCGAGAAAGATAAAGGAGTAGCGCAAGCTAGACGAGCAGAGAGAAGGTCTGTAGAGGGAGTTTGAGTCCTGATACTACGCTAATTCTTTGAATTCTATTAGTTTACTCAAGAATTGCTCAATGAATCTGTTGATTTGAAATCAAAGGATGGTCTACGATCAGCAGAAGAGTCGAAGAGAGGGTTTCTATTTCTATATCCCCACAGGACTCTGTTTAGACGCTCTCTTTTCATCCCTATAGGGATTGATTGAAAACTATCCTTAGATTAGCGCTTGTGCTATTCCTTTAGTCCACACCTCTGCTCTGGGGACTACTTTCAAAGAAAAGGGCTATTCTAAAGAAGGAAAGAAAGCCACGAGAGCCGCTTGTCCAGCCAGTTAGCAGCTAAGGAGCTACTCTAGAGTTCCTTCCAGTCGGGAAAGAGTTAGCTTAAGCTTAAGACCGGTCAAGTCAAGTAAAGGGTAGGGCAGATGTAGTCGATACAGGTTTACGCGAGACGGATTTAGTCGATGTCGATACGGATTGAGCGCTGCTTTCCCGCTTGTAGACACTGCTGTAGTCTTTGGTGATTCGTCACTACGAAAGAAACTGGCTTTTGCCTCTTCCATACTGGGCTGGGGTATTTTCTCGCTTTATGGCTTCTCTTCTAATTTAAGCACATCGATGAAGGAAGAGAGGCCATAAGCGGCTATTGGATAGAGAGCTTTTAGAACACTGTAGATCCGTCGATACTGCTTTTTACGCTGCCTTCTCGCTTGCCTGCATAGGACGACAGCTTCCGGCTATCAATGAGTCAAAGCCCGAGGGTCTTAGAGAAAGACCAATAGAATGAGTTTTGTGACACTGAATTACGCCTTCTTTTCAAGCCTTTCTCTTTCAAAGAAGGCGCAGCCAGTGAGCTAGGGTTCTGTATCAGTCTCCATCCTTGTTTTTCTAATAAGGCCAGATTTCAATAAGATCTATTTATAAACCAACCCCCTCCCCTTTTTATAAATAAGCACATATGATCCCAGCTCTTCCAATCAATTTGCTTTTCATTCCCAGTCTGTCTCCATCAAGAATTCCTAAGGAGATTCTATTTATTAGTTCTTTACTTTCTTTACTCACATAATCCTTCTGGAGTTTCTGTCGAAGCACCTTCCTTTTATTCTAGAAAGGGAGGGTCTACGCCTTCCTTTTATAATCTCTCTTTTCTTCTATCTGATCTTCTTTCAAATCATTTCATGATTCCTTTACTATAGATTTACGTCCTTGCTTAGCCGAGCAGGTTCGAAGACCACTAGGGATTCGTTGAACATCGTTCAACTCATTTCGTTAGCTTTGGATAGTACGTAAATCCTCATTCATCATTATCAAATAAATAGGATGGAATTTCCCGGTCGCATTCGATCTAGAGAAAGTCTTTGCCTAGCTAGTAAGAGGATAAGGAAAAGTGCTAAGCCTAAGCTGGTGGAGCATTGCTTTGAAGGCGATCTACAGGGGCCTTATTTATTTAATTGAATCTTTTTTACTCTTTTACTATGAAAAGGGGTAGGTGTTCTAGACGCACTATGAGAGGAAGGGGCCAGTCCTGTAAAGAATGACTCGTGGAACTCCTACCATATATACTGAAGAGGGCACACTTCGGGAAACATGGCTTTGATCGTAACAAGGTAGCCTTCCCTTAGGCTGGATCGAATAGAGTAGCGGCTTTCAATAGATAGGAAGACTATCATCGTTATATGACTAATATTCTAACAAAGATAGAAGATGAAGGTAGAATGTATTGAGTTTTATCCTTGTGCTGTCTTATAGGTTGATAAGGATATTATCAAAGCTGAATCAATAAATTATGTATATAAAGAAGATCTTAAGAGAAGGAAAGGTACGAAGTGACTCGACTGAAAGGAAAGGTACGAAGTGGCTCGACCATAAGGGAGAGGCATGTCAGAAAGCTATGATTTTATTCTTCACTGTGAAAAGAATTGCGAGTGGACAGGTTGCTATTGCACGTCCCGCGAAAGCCGGTAACTATCTCGTATAGTATTTTCATAGTTTTGAAAAGAGAATTGAAATAAGTCTCTTTTTTCCCCAATCCAACTTTTTTGGATCGAAGAAAGGCAGCCCAGAATCGACAGAGAAGATTTCCCTTTCACTACTGACTAGAGTAGACTTGAGGACTTCCTTAACAGAGAACACTGAACCGAACTTGAGGCTCTTCAAGACCTCGTCTCCAGAGTCTACGTAACCCTAGCGGTAGGAAAAGACAAGAGCGAAAAGGACGATAGAGCACCTTTCCTGCCAAGCACCCATAGTGTCAAAGATCTGGGCGCATTTTATCGGCCTTTGACTTCCTTCTTCCTACTGATGCCCTAGCCTACCAGTGATAACTACTAGGCAGGAAGCCTTCGGTACATGGGGTTCCCCTTTCTTTAGACGTCCATCAAAAAAATGTTCAAAGATGAGAGGCTACTACTCGACTCGGTATATTCATACTGTTCTGCCCAAGCTTTGAACTTACTGTATGTATTTTGATTGAACCATCCCAGGGGGTAGGAGACAACCCTCCCTGCCGACCCGTAAGGCCGATCTATGAGGGCAGGTCAATTCCATCTCTATCCCAGGTAAAGTCGTATCGAAAGGGACCGGAATTTTCCTTGAAGGTAAAAGCTCTCACTTTCTAACAATATAAATAGGAGAAAGGAGTGTAAGGATTGGTAAGCTTTGCCGGAAAGAAGCTACTCGACTCAAAGACGAGAGGAAGCGAGTGAAAAGGGGGGAGGAAGATGACTATCTAAAGCCGATAGTCCAGTAGGTCCTTGTAAGGCGAGTGGAAGGAAGTGACTCGACCGATAGGTTGAGGAAGTCGGGCAGGTCTGGAGGTAGTGCCTCCTAAGAGATATGATAACTGCACCATTCAAGATAAATGCTTGCATCCGGAGATAGATGGGCGAAAGATGGACGAAAGCCCTTGTGGAACTGATTCTTATCTGGTTGTTCAAAGCCTGCCTACTTTTGATGACATGAGATTCAAGACCCCCCTTAAATAAAGTAAAGGCAGCTGATCCCGATTTCCTTGATCCTTCATCTGGCTGGGCTGTCGATAGAGTAAGCTGGATGTGCTAGTCGATCTTGTAACCCACGAAAGCTCAAGAAAGAGAATGTCCTCTCAAGGCCGGTCTTTCAACCGCCTCCTTGAAAAAGAACCTGACATTCCTCTAGTGAATCTGTCGCGGGGTAGGGAGGTCCCTCTCTAGTTCAGAACCTTTCTTCCAAAGCCTCCCCCGATTCTACTTTTGGCAGGCCATGGTGCGGGTAAAAGCTTGTGGATTTTCTCCTGCTTATTCATTAGGGCGAGTGGATGTCAAGGGAGGGGATCATAGTCTTTCAACTCATCTGGAATATCACGGAGCAGCTTCGTGTCCCTGTTCCGGTCCCCGATGCAGCCCCGTCATCAGTAGCTAAAACCAAGGCCCCCATAAGGCCCCGGAAGTTGTATCTTATTGAGTGGACTTATCAGCATCACGCTGAAAAAAGTGTCCAACTCTGCGCGTGACTCGCATTGGCAACTTTATCCCACCCTACATCAGCCGGTGTGTGTGAGCTTCGTTCCTTATAGCTATAGCTCTACACCGCCGCCGGCCACTTTCGTTCCTCTACCGTATCCATTGATGGGATTTCTTCTCGACTGGCGTATTGCGCACTCGGGCCAATCTACTCCACGCTAATAATGGTCTTTTGGATTTAATATCCTACAAAAATGGAAAGTGGTTGGCCGTTCGATCGAGTCCATCCCTTGAAGTCGTACCCTCCCAGGATGCATGAGTCTTCCGCCGATTGACAGAAATGCCGATTAAGCAATTCCTCTCATCCCGATAAAGGGAGTCACCCGTGATTCGATAGTTCCATTTTCCGCTGATGCAGGCCGATTGGGATCCCAGCAGTCAAACCACTGTCTTCGTTCCTCACCCTCCTTCCAATCAAATCTATTCTAAGGTGCCCGGAGGCAGGGGAAACAAAGGAGGGATTGATCGACCAACTTGAACAGATCCATAACCTGGTTCCATCTGTCCTGAATGAGGGAATTCAGGCGGGTATAGTCGAACTGGTTGATTCTAAGGTGGGTGATAAGCAGCTGTATCCGTATCAAGCCTACCATCTCTTCTCACGAAAGTCTTTCCATCCCGTCTCCGTTTGAAATATC